CCGCAGGATTTGAAAAAGGAATTGATCGCGATTTTGAACCTGTTCTTTCCATGACTCCTCTTAATTGAGACATTAAATCCAATGCTTGACGTAGGAATCACTTTGATTTTACTATACATATTGGGTTGAGTCGAGCAGATCATATTGAAAAAGTATTTTCTTTTCAATTCATTTCTATCTAATCTTTTTTGGGGCTCGGCTATATCACCACTTAGCCGAGCCCCCAAAAACCGAGCTAACCAAAATCAAGAAAATAAAAAAATGCATTCGCCAAGAAAAAGGAGAGAGAGGGATTCGAACCCTCGATAGTTCTTTCGAACTATACCGGTTTTCAAGACCGGGGCTATCAACCACTCAGCCATCTCTCCAAAAGCTAATTTCTATTTTATCTTTATTCCACTGAATAGAACATGACCATACGAATTGAGACCTTTTTTATCTATCTATGGTAAAGATATCCAGTGTGAATCTATTGGTCTAGTTCTCTATCTGTATATATATGCATGATCCAGCATGCCCTTTTGTGAAGTAAAAAAAAAACTACCCGCAATCCATGCCTCAAAAGGGGTGTCATATAAAATCAATGGATTCATGATAAAACCCTCCATAATGCGTTTTTTATTACATTGCCAATTTTTTGTCGATTAAAGGAAGGGGTGGGGGGATCAAATGGTATAGTTCTTTTGTTGGTAAATTGGAGGATTAGAAACATGACTATTGCTTTCCAATTAGCTGTTTTTGCATTAATTGCTACTTCATTCATTTTATTGATTAGTGTACCCGTTGTATTTGCTTCTCCGGAAGGTTGGTCGAGTAACAAAAATGTTGTATTTTCCGGTACATCATTATGGATTGGATTAGTATTTCTAGTGGGTATTCTTAATTCTCTCATCTCTTGAAACTATTCAGTCTAGATCAAAAAACGAAATGACGCCTCCCCCCGAATTCTTTCGGGTTGTGAGGCACATTAATTTGGAATATATAAGACCCCACAAATAAAGAAAACGAAAACATAATTATTATTATTATAGAGAGGGGTCAAACTTTTTTTATTGGAAAAATCTTATATCTTATACTTAATATAATATGATATATAGTAAAACTAAAAAACAAGATAAATAAATATAAAAATAAGAAAATAGAAAAATTGGAATTAATTCGAACATTAATTACATATTACTCATTAATATAATAATATAAAATAAATGAAAAGAGAAAGAGTATATAAAATCGTAATTTGAATTCTATATATAGAAAAAAATATTATTATATATATAATATATAATAGAAAATATATCGAATAAAAAGATATATAGATATTCCATATCTATTATATTATATAATATATATATTTATATATAATTATATTTTGAATTACCCCTAATAGATATCAGACACAGCTCCGCATAAATAGAATTGATATATTACGTATCAAGTACGATAAAAAGAAAAATGCGGATATAGTTGAATGGTAAAATTTCTCCTTGCCAAGGAGAAGACGCGGGTTCGATTCCCGCTATCCGCCCCTGCCTTTTTTTGTACTGAATATTAATAGTATAGTAGTATATTACTATTAATATTATAAAACATTTTATAGAGTTGACTGTGATAGTATAGCACCCCCTCTTCTTCTTGAACTCCATTTTTTATCAAAAATGTTGCGGAGACGGGATTTGAACCCGTGACCTCAAGGTTATGAGCCTTGCGAGCTACCAAGTTGCTCTACCCCGCGATAAAAAGAAGAATTGACAATTAATGTACAAACTAAGATTGAGTGTGCCCCTCCACCATATCTGTACAAATAGAATAAACTATTTATACAGAATGGTAAAGGGACCGTCCTATGATCGCTGATCATAAAAATGAATAAAAAAATCTTTTTATTTTTTTATTCTTACCAACTCGATCTTGTTGCACCAGGCAACAAACATTCATAAACCATTTCACGAAGTATGTGTCCAGATAACCCAAAGTCTCGATAATTAGCTCTCGGTCTTCCAGTCGAAAAACAACGTCGATGAAGACGTGTAGGTGCACTATTACGCGGTAGTGATTCTAACTTTGCTTGAATTTCCCATTTCTCACTTAACGAGGAAGCTTTGCTTATTTCTTTTTTTGGAGATCGGCGAATCAAATGATATTTTTGTTCCAATTTTTGTCTCTTCTTCTCCCTCTGAATCAAACTTTTCTTTGCCATAATGGTTCATTTCCTATTAGTATCAATGATAGAAGTCGGATCCTAGATGTAGAAATATAAGAAGGGGGTTCCCCTTCTTCATCGAAAGAAATGAAATGAGATTTTTACAGATACAATAAAGAGTTAAATTAACCAAATTTACCCGATGTAGAGGCAATCAAGAAAGCTGCATAAGTAAATATATAACCTACTGAAAAGTGGACTAATCCAACCAATCTTGCTTGCACAATGGAAAGAGCCACTGGTTTATCTCTCCATCGAATCAAATTGGCCAAAGGTGTGCGTTCATGAGCCCATGCTAAA